AGAAATAGTATCTCTTGTTTTTCATTCCCATTTTCATAGGAATGAATACTATGATTCACGTTTCGAACAGGCATGAATACAGCATCTATAGGATAACTTCCATCTTGAAAGGTATGTGGCATTTTGATAAGATATCCCCGATTTCTCTCGATTTCTAATCCAATACACAAATTAATGGGTTCTGCTAAGCTAGCTATATGTTGTGTATTGTCGACGATTTCCACATAAGGCGGTAAGATCATATTTTGAGCAGTTACATATCCAGGGCCCATGGCGCAAATCGACGCGCCACAAGTTCCATATAGATTACTTCTCAATACAATTTTTTTCAAATTCATTATAATTTCGTGGACCGATTCTTGAATACCCGTTATAGTCGAATATTCATGCGGGACATTCTCAGATTTTACGCGTGTGATACATGTTCCTTCTATTTCTCCAAGCAAAGCTCTTCTCATCGCAATGCCTATTGTGTCGGCCTGTCCTTTCATAAGTGGAGACAGAATAAAGCGCCCGTAATAAAGACGTTTACTGTCTGTTCTTGATTCAACACACTTCCACTGCAGCGTCCGAGTAGATACTGTTACTTTCTCTCGAACCATAGTAATAATATTTTATTTGATTGAATTATTTATTTCTCTTGTTTCTCTTGAAATTTCTTCACTCTTCATTTCTACACACGTCTTTTTTTGGGGGGTCTACAGCCATTATGTGGCATGGGGGTTACATCCCGCACAAAAGTTAATAGTATACCACTTCTACGAATAGCTCGTAATGCGGCGTCTCTTCCGAGACCGGGACCTTTTATCATGACTTCGGCTCGTTGCATACCTTGATCTACTACTGTACGAATAGCATTTGCCGCTGCGGTTTGAGCGGCAAAGGGCGTCCCCCTTCTCGTACCCTTGAATCCACAAGTACCGGACGAGGACCAGGAAACGACCCGACCCCGTACATCTGTAACGGTGACAATAGTATTATTGAAACTTGCTTGAACATGAATAACTCCCTTTGGTATTCTACGTGCACTTTTACGTGAACCAATACGTACATTTTTACGTGAACTAATTCTCGGTATAGCTTTTGCCATATTGTAGCATCTCATAAATATGAGTCAGAAATATATGGAATATATCCATTTGATGTCAAAACAGATTCTTTATTTGTACGTTTATTCCTTTGGTGAGTCTGATTATCCTTGTCTTTGTTTATGTCTCGGGTTAGAGCAAATTACTCTAATGCGCCCCCGTCTGCGGATTAGTCGACATTTTTCACAAATTTTACGGACGGAAGCTCTTATTTTCATATTTTTCATTCCTTATCTTAATTCTGAATCTACTTCTTGGTAGAAAATAAGTTTCGTGCAATTTTTCATCTCGAATCGTATTGAATAAAAACCACCTAATCTTTCGAATCCTTGTTTCGGAGTCGATAAATTATACGTCCTCTAGTTGAATCATAACGACTTACTTCAATTTTGACTTTATCTCCTGGCAGTATCCGTATAAAACTACGTCGGATCTTTCCTGAAACATAACCTATAATCAGATCTTCATTATCTAACCGAACCCGGAACATGCCATTGGGAAGCGATTCGGTAATTAAACCCTCATGAATCCATTTTTGTTCTTTCATTTCAGGTAAAGCCCCCTTGAAGTATCAACTAATGTAGGAGAAACGATATTAGACAACTCACCCCTTTCTTTTTTTTTTACAAATAGGAAGAGGTTTCGGATCCCATTTGGATATTAAAAGGATTACCATATATAACATAAAATTTCTCCGCCGATTCTTTCTAGTCGAGCCTCTCGGTCTGTCATTATACCTCGAGAAGTAGAAAGAATTACAATCCCCATTCCACCTAAAATTCTAGGAATTCGTTGAGAGTTAGAATAGATTCGTAGACCGGGTCGGCTGATCCGTTTTAAATTTAAAAAATTTCTACAGGTATGGGGTCTTTCCCTATTCCTTCTATTATGTCGCAGGGTTAAAACCAAAAAATTTTTGTTTTTTTCTCGATGTTTTCTGACGTTTTCGAGAAAACCTTCTCGGAAAAGTATTTTAACAATATTTTCGGTAATATTAGTAGATGCTATGCGAACAACTCTTTTTCTATCCATATCCGCATTTCGTATATAGGTTATTATCTCAGCAATAGTGTCTCTACCCATGATGAAGTAAAAATTTTGGTGCCTCAAAATTGGATCTAATTAACATGTTTTTTTATTGGTTTATGAATATGAATTTTTCAAGGTATATGCGTGAGACGTAATCTACGAATTAATCTAGTTCTCAATCTATTTCTTTTCAAAGATCCCAAAGATATCAGGCTCCCATTTTATTTTATAATACCTCGGGAGCTAATGAAACTATTTTAGTAAAATTGAATTGTCTCAGTTCGCGGGGGATTGCACCAAAAATTCGAGTTCCTTTTGGATTTCCTTCTTGATCAATCACAACTGCAGCATTGTCATCATATCGTATTATCATACCGCTGTCACGTTTAAGTTCTTTACAGGTACGAACAATTACAGCTCTTACTACTTCTGATTTTTCTAGGGGCATGTTTGGTACTGCTTCTTTGATCACAGCAACAATAACGTCACCAATATGAGCATATCGGCGATTACTAGCTCCTAGGATTCGAATACACATCAATTTTCGAGCCCCGCTGTTATCCGCTACATTTAAATGGGTCTGAGGTTGAATCATATGAAGTTTTGAGTCTATTCTTCCAATGCAAAGGATGAAGAAAATAAAAGAAATATTGTTTGTCAAAAAAAAAGAAACCTGCGGTTTTCTTTCATTCCCAAGACTCATTTGTGTTGGTTCTACATTTTTATCCCGAAATAAGAAATTGAGTTCGTATAGGCATTTTGGATGCTGCTATTAAAATCGCCCTTCTAGCTATATTTTCAGTTACTCCGCCCATTTCATATAGTATTCGCCCCGGTTTAACAACAGCTACCCAATATTCAGGGGATCCTTTCCCCGAACCCATACGTGTTTCGGCGGGTCTTATTGTAACTGGTTTGTCTGGAAATATACGGACCCATATTTTTCCACCACGACGTGCATTTCGTGTCATTGCTCGTCGACCCGCTTCGATTTGTCTAGATGTGATCCAAGCAGGCTCAAGCGCCTGAAGAGCATATTTACCGAAACAAATATGATTACCTCGATAAGATATTCCCTTCATTCGTCCTCTATGTTGTTTACGGAATCTAGTTCTTTTGGGGTTATAATTGATGGTTGTTTCGGAAGTCCATCTCTACTACAGAACTGGACGTGAGAGTTTCTTCTCATCCAGCTCCTCGCGAATAAAAGGATTCAAAATGGAATTGCAATTAATTTGCATAGATATTAGAACATTTTTAGAAAAAATTGGATAAAAAATCGTTTTTTTTTTGGAACGTCCTATTAAATCTTTATTTTCTTTTGTCTTTTATCCAGGTTTACCAATTCAAATTCAAAAAAAAATTATCGCGAGCGAATATTGACTCTTGCAATCTCTATTTCAGTCCTAGCACTTGTTCGTCATTTCTCCGAATAGATGAATTGATTTCCGGTTCATTTCGCCATCCCAACGAGTGAATCATTAAGATTCATTTGTTCAATAAAATCTTTTGGATTCACAGGTTCCTTCGTCCCCACCACTTCGTACTAAATGGTTAGGTCAGAATTCTACAACGAAGCTTCTAATCCAATTTATCCTTGAGTCAATCTTCTTAGTCTTTATTGGCTCGAAGCTCTTGAGTTTTTTCTTCTATAATCTATAAGAAGGATTCATTTAATATTTCATTATGGATGAATCAATTAGTATTGATGCTTTATTACACTGTCTTTTATGAGAGGACTCATAGACCTTACATATTGGAATTATATATCATTGAGATTTTTTTCTTTCTTTCTCTCACCCTTCCATTTATCCACACTCTTATTCTGTATTTTGTTTTAAACTTAAAATTCATTAGAAAAAAAGTTTAATTGTAAAAAAATTTCAGTTGCTACAAAGATATGACCGATTTGGCATATCTTGACAGGTTCTTTAGATCCAGATAATATGAAGCGATGGGTTGGTTTTCATACTACAGGGCCGGTCTTTTTTTAATCCCAACCCCCTAAAACCAACGAGTCACACACTAAGCATAGCAATTATATCAAAACAAAAGGTCAATCTAATTTTTATTCAACCCTATAGAATTAAAAGAATTAAAGAATTCGGAATTTGTTTGATTGGCCAGAAAAAGAATGAATGAGTTTCCCCCTTTTTGTTCTATCGACGGAAAAACAATGAAAGTTTTGTTATTCCTCTCCCTTGTCTATAAAAATCCAAATTTTGATGCCTAATACCCCATAGATAGTCCGAACTGTATAGGAACAATAATCAATTTTAGCGCGAATGGTTTGTAGGGGAACCCGACCTTCTCTGATCCATTCGACACGTGCAATTTCTTTTCCGTCGATACGCCCTGCGATTTGTACTTGAATTCCTTTTGTATCTGCTTGTTCAGTCAATTCGATAGCCTTTTTCATTGCTTTTCGAAATGAAACTCTATTCTTTAATTGTCCGGCTATAAATTCTGCAAGAATATTAGGATTTCCATAAGGTTTTGCAATTCTTGTGATAGCAATGTTAAGTTTTCGGTTCACATAATGAAATTCGTTTTGTAGATTCATCTGTAATTCTTCGATTCCTCGCGGTCTACTTTCGATTAATAACTTCGGGAACCCCATAAAGATTATTACCTGGATAAAATCAATTCTTTTTTGAATCTCTATGCAGGCAATTCCCTCGGCACCGGAGGATATTCTCATATTCTTTTGAACATAATTTTTGATAAAATCTCTTATTTTTTGATCTTCTTGTAGACCCTCAGAATAATTTTTTGGTTGTGCAAACCAAAGGGAATGATGGCTTTGGGTTGTACCAAGTCGGAAACCAAGTGGATTTATTTTTTGTCCCATACTACCTCACTATTATACGCATCATCATATAC